TTGCCCCGAAATGACCCAGCCCAATAGGGAAATCCCAATTCAGTGGGCCTTTCGATACAATCAAATAGATTGCCATAAGGGCGCCATATTCTAGGAGCCCAAACTATGTGATTGAATAAATCCTCCTCTATCTGTTGCGGATCGAGGGCCCCTTCTTCAAACTCCGATTCGTATTTTTCATATAGAAATCTCTGATCAACGATAGAACAAGATCCATTTTGCATCATATCTAACTGATTCCTTGGTTCGGAACGAAGAAGCAATGTCACTCGATTATTATCAAACTGACTGCAATCTTTTTCTGTCCGTGAGGATCCCGCCAGAGCCAGAGCGCCTTCTACTTCTACTTCTAATAGTAATAATAGTAATAGGCCATGAACTAGATCAGAATCATTCTCAACGAATCCATAAGAAGTGATCCAATTTTTTTCATCGGGTCTGGATGAAGACCAAAGATCTTGAGCGACCGATCCGGCAGAACAACTCAAAAGATAAAGAAGTATCGTTAATTTCTTCATGCTCGTTCCAAGTTCGAAGTACCATTTGTACAAATAAGAATCCCCTCCCTTACATGATTTCTTCTTCATATAGATAGATATAGGATCTATGGGGCAATTACTTAGAAGTACATTTTGTGCAACAGCCCTTCCTATCTGATAGAAAAGGATCCCATGATCCTGAACTGATCTTATCTGGGATCGAAAATGCCAAGTTTTTCTATGAAGAGCTGATCTAATTGTATTAGTTTCTATAATGGATTTCTTCTGTGTAATACTAATTGATAGGGCCTCATTGATAAGTGCTACAAGATCTCGTGCATTGGAACCCATGGTTATGGACCCGAATCCAGTAGTATGGAACATCTTCTTTTCCAAGTGAAATCCCCTAGTATATGAAAGAATGAAAAAGTGCTTTCGTTGTTGTGGAAGAAGAAGCCTTCGTATCTTAATGCATGTATTTAATTTATTCGGAGCTATTAGAGCGGGATCCACTTTTTGGGGAATATGAGTCGAAGCAATAACAAGAATCTTTCCAGTGGAACATCTTTCACTGGAGAGATAGTTCTCTAATAGACCGAGGGATAAGTAATTCGACTCATTCACATGCAGATCATGAATGTTTGGAATCCATATTATGCAAGGAGACATTGCTTTTGCTAATTCGAATTGAAGGGTGATCTCAAATCGGTCTATTTTCGGCGTCATATACATAGTTAGCACATTCGTCATAGTTAGCAGCTCCATATCAATATCAAGGTCATCATCACTATCATCAATACCATCACTATCATCAATATCGTCACTATCATCAATATCGTCACTATCATCAATATCGATATCATCAATAAGATAACCTTTAAGCTTGTCGTCCAGGAACTTGTTCGGAAATACCGTAATGAAAGGAACATAGGAGTTTGTCGCTAGGTATTTGACCAAACAGGATCGTCCAGTTCCTATAGAACCTATCACTAAAATACCTCTAGAAGGGGATAGGGCTAAGCGGAGCGAAAAGGGTTTTCCATGAGGAGATGGGGAATGAAAACTATTAGCCCCACACGAGGTTTGTGAATAAGTGATTGTCTGATAATGAGCAAGGAATATCCGTCTTTCTGCTAAACAGGATCTATTGAACTCATAATTCATTAGATCCTTTTGATGAATGTCAACTAAGTATCGTAAGGAAATTGATCCCGGTTGTTCAATCATTTGATAACCAGAGTCATTCTTTGATAAATGATCACTATGAGTCAGACTCAATAGAATTTGATCAATCCCTTTTTCTGTCGTTAAGGTGGAGAACTGAACCAAGAATTCTCTTTCTTCATCATCAATCGAATCACTGTTCGCGACCCAGAATTCGATTTTCTCATCAATCCAATCACCGTTCACGTTTTTTCTTTTTCTTATCAATGAATAGATCTCTTTACTTGTACGACTTAGATGTCTCGTATTTCTCGAAAAAATGATTCGATTGATGGGATTTGGTATGATACTTACAAGATCGATGAGATTGATCTTCCAATATTTATTCTTAGAACGTATTGATTTGACCCCATAAGCGGGACCACCACCCAATAGCATGTTGCCACCAGAAGCAGAACCCCGTATTTCTTCCAGAGAATCTCCTAATTGTTCCAGAACAACTAGAAAGAGATTTTTTAACCAGAAAGAATTCAGTTCAGATGTAGGATACCTATCCAGAAGTTTTCGAAATTCCATCATACATGATGGAATCATCAAAGATTTGATCTTTTCTAACTCTGTCTGTAACTCACTAGAGGCTCGGGAAACAAAGAGAAGATGTATACGAACGAGATATCCAGCAACAAGAAGAAGGAAAAAGATTGAATAGAGGAACTCCCGAGCATTTGTTGATCTCAGATGTGCCCATATCAATGGAACGGGTGACTCATTATTTCGATGAATCATTTCTTCGGGCAGAAGAAGATTCTGTAAACATTGACTCGAAATCTCACTTATCAGAGTCCATTGTGTAAGAA